AGAGTGAAAAAAAAGAGGAAAGAGATGAAATGAAAAGAATCGGAGTTTCTTTGTACTGTGTTTGAAATACATCCCCTTTTTATCCCTATTTTTCCACTCTTTGATTGAATATTTTTAGCTATTAGATTTTATATTTTGATATATAGTAAAATTTAACATCCTTTTGGAATAAGAAAATTAGGAACAGAGAGGAAAAAATGAAAAAGAAAAGAAAGAATATCTATTCAATAAATTATTCATGTGTCAGGAACCAGATTTGAACTGGTGACACGAGGATTTTCAGTCCTCTGCTCTACCAACTGAGCTATCCCGACCAGTACCCTGCATCATCCTAGCAGAGTACTTGTATCTATGTAAACGAAAAAAACTAAAAAAGAAAGTCTTAACAAATTGGACCTAGTCCCCTTTAATTTCTTAGATCTTCAAAAAGAAAACTTTCTTTGTAAATGTAAAGAAAATGATATGAACTGTGAATAATTAAATGAATTATTAAGTTAGGGAGATTCCTTGAACATATATGTTCATTTGTGCAGGTATCGTATCTATACAAAAAAAACAAAGAAAATTGGATTGGAATTGGAAGAAGATAGGAGGATTTCTATTCGGATCCATTTGTGAAAGAACAGAGTGAATGAAATTAGAAAGATATTGAATTTTGTTTGAACTGAACAACTGATAAAAAAAAAAGGATGAGAGTAAAGAAAGAGTGAGGAATTAAAATGGGCTTTTTCTTGGGGATAGAGGGACTTGAACCCTCACGATTTTTCAATTCGACGGATTTTCCTCTTACTCTAAATTTCATTGTTGTCGGTATTGACATGTAAAATGGGACTCTCTCTTTATTCTCGTCCGATTCATCTTCAAAAAATATATCAAACTCTGGAATGACTCATTTGATCACTGAATATTTGAATTTGATTCTTTTTTCAACTTCAATTATAATTGAAAATTTTCATAGTTTATCATTCTAATTAATATACAATATAAATATAGAATATAAGATAGAGGGTTTCTCTATATATCCTTATCCTATACTCATACTAATACTCATATCCTAATAGTAGATGAGATAATAGTAATATAAAGAAAGAAATGTGATTAATCGCTTGCTATGTAAGTATGTATACGTACGTATTAGGTATATAAGGTTATACTTTCTGTCATTTCAATCTTTTATTTTGATAGAAGTATTTTAGCTACTAATCTAACGTAGTAAATTTCATTCGTTAGAACAACTTCCATTGAGTCTCTGCACCTATCCCTTTTTATTCTCATTTTGTATTTTTTCTCAAAACAAAGATTTGGCTCAGGATTGCCCATTTTTAGTTCCAGGGTTTCTCTGAATTTGGAAGTTACCACTTAGCAGGTTTCCATACCAAGGCTCAATCCAATCAAGTCCGTAGCGTCTACCAATTTCGCCATATCCCCCTTTGCTTTGAGACTTTAAGACAAGGATCCAGTTGTAATTCCATCCACCTCTTTCGTTGATCTTGGCACTGTTGAATTCTTTAGGTAATGATTCCTATATTGAAAAAGTGTATGCTGCTATTTTATTTTTATGCCCACCCTATATTCTATTATTTCATCTTTCTTGGATGAACCCTATTCTATCATTAATTTATCCACAATTCAATATGGATAGATATATCTCACATATATCTATGCCTTTCCTAATCCTTACTTTTGACAATACTATTTAAAATAGTGGAACGACCAATATTCCTTCTTCGTCCTATTGTGTATAATTCTATAATCCAAATTTTTATAAGTTTTAGTCATTAATTTCCATTATTCGAATAGAAATCAATAGAATATGATTATCTTTTCACTATTTATCTAATTTATCTATTAGGATATAGATAGTTTCCTTACTTGAAATTTAGATTTCAAATTTTAAAGTATTGTTTTCTAGTTCCACGATTAGAATTAGAAAGGTAATAAATGAATTATTCATAATAGTATTAATAGTATATAGTATTGAAGATTTCATTTAAGATCATATTTGATTTCTTTTATTGATTTCATATTCATAATAGTAAGAATATGAAATTCTAAAAAAAAAATAGAATATAGAATCTAATTCTTCATTTTTTTAAGGAATATTTCAATTGGAAATTCTTTTTTAATATTCTATCGAATATTTGTATTTGAATTTCCTATTTTTTATTTCATATATATTATATATGAAATTGAATTTTTCTTTAAATATAAAATTTATCTAGATCTAAAGAATTTTATTTTCTATTTCCTAAATAGAATCTAAAATCTCTAACTAATAACTAAAAAATAGAAAAAATTGAAATAATCAAGAAATGAAAAAAAAAAAAAGAAGAAGAAGAATCGCTAGGTAATAGCTAAGATCCGAAGTTTCCTGTATCGCTCTTATATCCGCCCGCTTAGCTCAGAGGTTAGAGCATCGCATTTGTAATGCGATGGTCATCGGTTCGATTCCGATAGCCGGCTCTTTCCATGATTGAAAATCTCTACTTTCGCTTTCTCT